AGAAAAGCTACAGCGCAGGAAGAGCATAGGGAGAGGATGAAGGCTTAGTTAGTGCTTCTGAGGTACGATAGCGAGAGCAAGAAAACTCCTGCGCTTACGCTTGCTATCTTTCGCCGATTTCCAAGGCGAGCGAAGTGAGTTTTGCTGTGACGTAAAATCCCTTTCTTCATCTTTTGTATGGGATCCGAGAGAACTAGGCTCTCAGAAGCAATCCATGCTTTCAGAATGAAGAGCCCCGCAGGCAAATGGGGATTCCCGTACTCATCAGTTTCACCAACGGTAACTGAATCATTCGTGTCAACGAGAGTGTGAGCGTCCTCAGTTGAAGGACGATCAATGGCAACTACTGAAAAGAACACAAAAGCACCGCCTTAGACAAGCGCTTCCAGCAACCTTAAGAGTACGACGGCTGCTTTCGTAGATGGAGTACATGGGCCCAGGAAGGACCCCTGGCTAGAAGACGGCTCACGGCTTGCATGTATAAGATCGTAGTGAAATCGCAGCTAATTATTTAAATAATAATCAATGGTGCCGAAATCTCTCAATAAAACAGCTAGGCCCTTGTCCTATCTCTAAAGAGAAAGGGGGGCTTTACCCTGATGCAAGTAGTCTCCGCGGCTAGACTCTATCAAATAGCTTTTTGAAAGCGCTACTGTACTAGTTTTTGTCGGGTTCTTTGCTAGCTCATGAAGTCAGAGCTGCCTTCCGTCATCCAGTGATGAACCGACGGTATTAGTTCAAAAGAAAAGGCCAAGAACTGATCGTAGCTCGGTCACGGGGACTCCCCACTCGACTAGAAGAGGAGGATTTTTCCGGAATTCAAGTATCTCCGTGCCTCTTTTTCTTGGTCTCGCTTCTTCTCCAAGCCAACCATCTGATCAAGCAGGAGTTGAATAAAAAGTAAAAAAGAAGTTCTGATCCCAGGGAAGGTGAATATGCAGTGTGTCAAGAGTAGGTCAGTCTTCCATTAGGGAATCAGCGGATTTTTCATATCCTCCTTCGGTCTCTTTCTCTAAGCTTGTGGGTGAAAGAATCATGCACTCATACCCCCAGAGTTTAGACTTATTATCTGCTATAAAGAACCAAAGAAAGGATTGGCTCACTCCAATAGTCAATGCTACCCCTACCGGCCATATGGACCCTAAGAAGAAGCGCTCTAGCGCGGGTGACACCTACCAATTGCCCAATGCGTTCAAACCAACCCTTGTGATGTCACTGAACGAAAGTTTTCTTTTAGGGCAGTGATCAGGAACAAAACAAACCCAATTCCCTAAACATGGGCTAATCCTTATCCTTAAAGATTCTCTGGGAAAGGGCTCCGTAACATCTATCTCAAAAGAAGGAAAAATGGCAAGCAGCGAATCTACATCGATTTCAGGAAGTGTGCCTGAGGGCTGACCCCTGGAAATAGACTTGGCTTTCTAGTTCATCGGAAGGGTATTGAAATCCGTCAAAATCGAGCTAAAGCTATACAGGAAGCTCGAGCCCCAACAACAAACAACAAATAAGGAGCTGAAGAGATTGCTAGGGCAGGTCCATTTCCTTCTTCGGGATCATATCCAGAATACCGGAGGTCGGGATCAAGGAACTCCTGCTGGATAACTTCTGCTTCAAACAGAACTTTCAATATTGCATTACTTTCATGTGGAACTTCACTTCTGATAAGTAGCGTTTGCGTCGACAAGCGAGTTCCCTGCATTAACAGCCTTCCCATGATTTGGTAACGGATGAAAATGAACATCGGGTTCTCCTGTCAACTTTGCGAAGTCAAGCTCGTAGACTCTCCTTTGCCTGTAGGCTGATCTCCATATGGATGCGCGAGTAAAGGCCTTTCCTCAACTTCAACTGTTTTGTTTGGGACGCTCCGGCACATTAAATGCGAGAAGTGCGCTATTTCCCAATCCAAATAGTCAAAACTTACGTAATCGTAATAAGAAGAGTTTCTCCCTTTTTCTTCTGTCAAATCCGAAGCAGCTACGCCTATTGAAAGAAGAAATCTTCCCTCGTCCTTTAACCAGGACTCCATTCTTCCTCTAGAAGGATAATGGGATCCAGACTATAATCAAGCTATGATCGTCAAATTTCATATAGAAAGATCAGGTTATTGCTGATCATCCGGTCTATCGCTCCTTTTGAGAGTGACATAAGCCTTTCCCCTGCAGTGAAGTTTCTTCCTTCCCTGACTTACTTGAAAAAAGGCTTTTCTTTTCCTCCGCTCGTAGGAAGCTAGGCACAAGACGCAGACGATCAGACGAAAAATGAGATGATACCTATTCCCTGGTCGAATTCATGGATTCCAATCAGCTCAAGGATTAGAATCAGTTCAACACTGCAGTCCATGTGAGGCTAGATCTTCAAAGAGGGTCATCTCTGGCTAGCGCTCAAGATCGATTCAATTCCATTCAAAATCTCGAGTATCGAGCAGATCATGTAAACCACCCTTATAATCAGAAGCACACGCCTGAAAAGGGCCTCGAACACTCATTTTAAGCAACTCTTGCCTGAGACAGCTAAACCTGGATTGGGCTCTTTTAACCTCTCTTCTTCAAAGGCCTTCCAGAAACCCGTAATGGATTAGCTGAACTGAGGAACCACAGCCTAGCGTTTAATTGGAATCGTTCACTTCATTGTTGCCTTCGACCAAGGGATAGTTTTGCAATTCTCAGTAAAGGTTACTAAAGCCAAAACCTCATTGGTGGTCTCTGACATCAAAATCATACGTGGACATCTAAGAACGTCGATTTCAGATTAGTCAACTTTCATTGAAAGAAAGAACCGAGACAGCGGACAAGAGCCTTCTTGGCAAGCCCGATCACGGTTTGACTTCCTCTTGGATTGCGTCAATGGATCAAGTCAAGCCAAAAACGGAGGATTTGCTAAAGTAGGATAGCTCCGATCTCACACACCTGTGAAAATTCGTTTAAGATAAAAGCACCGGTTTTCTCCTACCCCGCTAACTCCAACGACTGGCAAAGGCCTGTCCACAAGAGAACCCCGAAACGAAAACATAAATATCTAATCTCGCATATCGCACTGACCACTCTTGTTTGTTAAGTGAAGCCCATCCACCATCTATGTTAAGGAAAGGCGATCCATCCACCTGCCCCAAAGGTGATTAATCCATTCCTTCATTCTTAGGAGGCGGGCTTTCTTACCATTAAGTCGGGTGGTGGCAAACAAAGATAGGGGAAGGAAAGGCACTCAACTGCTCTATTCATACTTTTTTCGGCTAGGGATAGCTAGTCTGAGGCGGTGAGAGATATGGCAGAAAGGGGGGTGTCCTGGTCGGTTCATCGGCTATAGACCAATTCGAAGAGCATTCGTTGACCTCTCCTTAGGGGTCCCAGCCCTAGTGGCCCCACAGCCTAACATTTTCTTTCTCTTTCTATTTTCATTCTAGATAGAGCAGTAAGAAGGATCTCTTATGCAAGCTTTCTTGATGAAGGGTACCTCTTTATAAAACAAATTGTAATCTTCCCTTCCTTTTATAATGGATTTTTCTAGCCTCAATGGCTATAGCATTCATTTTATAAGATAGCAATCCAATCGTAAACCGTAATCAGTGACACACAAAAGCCAAATCATAAACTTCGGAGCGAGTTCAATAGTTTTCGAATAGCTTCCGTCGAATTACGCTTGATAATAATTAATGGAGTGGCAAGCAAGAGCAGAAGGAGGAAGGTGAGTAGGGTTGGTGAAATGATGCAACATGATGAGATCTGAACCCCTACCTTGACTAAGAGAATTAGGTTATTCTTTTGCAGTTGGTCTTTGGTGCCTATCCATCCTATGCCTCGTACGTAGTATAAATCAGAACTGAAACCTCTTTTATACCCGGAAAAAACTTTGATTCATTCCCTTGATTTGGCTATTCATTCTAGCAACAAGCCCCTCAGGGATTGCCTGAAGCTGAAAACCTTACGTTGACTGACACTTTCTTTCTATACGCAAGTCATTCCATTCGGAGAGGAGAAGAGGAAGAATCAAGGCATTCAGTCTTTCCAAGCTGATAAGGGCATAGAAAGGTTTGTACGGATAGATTCCATAAACAGAAATTGATCAATGGATGGGAAAAAGAGGGTCTCTGCCTGGGTTAAGTGCCACATTAAAGGAAGGCTCAAAGCCAGGCTTTAGGAAAGATTCACTACATATCACTATTAATCGTTGCGTTGTTAAGTGAGTGTCTGGCAAAGAGAAGAAGCGAAGCTCCCTGGCTGACGGGCTCCAGGCGAAAATTGAAGCATTTGCTCTGAGGAAACTGGCGATGTTTGAATGGGATCCTCTATTCTCGCCATGACCTCCTCTTTCGGAGCCGTATGCTGAGATGGTTTGTTCATTTTCTGTTAATTTCGAGCCGACTTGTGTAACCCTTTATGGCTCGTCATCATACAATTGCATTGTGGTAGGTGTAGGTTGCCCCACTGGTTGAGCTTTTCCACGGGTGTGCTCGCCCCGTCTATGTCTATATAAGGAGTCATAAATGTATCATGGTGATGGATAACATTTATTTTGCAAAGCTGCTGCTGGTTTTGGTTCGTCTTATTCTTTATGGTCGCCAGTTTTCGGCGATTCGTCCTTCTTGATGCACTCTTCTTTTTCGCCTGATATGACAGTGGTCTTGCCATTTTATGAGGGGGATCCTATGATGTCAAATCACACTGCCAGGCCAAAACTTGGTCTTTTTTTCATGTATCCTACTCCAGTAGCAGTTGGTAATTTCACTGTGAGGCTGTAGATCGCATTGACCATTGGGTCCTTTTCATTAATGGTCTTCCAATGATGACGGTGAATGCGGATGGCTGATCCACCACTAGGAACTTCACAGGTGTGGATTGTTTGTGCTTGCCATCCTCCATGGTCATTGTCAGTAGGATGTAACCTTTAACTGGAATAGGCTGATTCGCAAAACCAAAGATCGGGCCCATGGGGGAGATATTCTCATCCGCCAGTTTGAGCTGCTGGTAGGCCTTGTAAGTAATAACTTCAACGTAGCTCCCCGCGTCAACCAAAATGCGGTTGACTTTTAAATTGGAGATCATGGCGGATACGCCTATCGGATAATTCCCGGCGTCTTGGAAGATAGCAAAATCTTCTTCAGTAAAGGTGATCGACCATTTCTCCGGTTGCTTCAGACATTTGGTGGGGGCTTCCAATCCTGGCGCCTGGACACTGCGCAGATGTCTCTTCCGCTTCGACTTCACTTTATGTACTCTGGCGTCTTAGCTGCGAAATCTCATATTCAATCTTCTTTTGCATCGTTCGCCTATCGGTTCAGCGACTATGTGCCCTTCAACTCTCGGTAAGCGGATCCTGCTTACCGAGAGTTTCTTATCTGTTTTCAATTTTGAAAAGTTCTGTTAGGTTCTTAGTAGCAATCGGCGACCTTTTTTTCTTTTACTTCACAGAGCTTTTCGTCTCCTT